AAAGGAATTTTAGACATCCTTTTCTTGTGTCGAAGACTAGCAAGACAAAAAATACTCCCTATAGTCCCTAAATTTTGTTGTGTCGCCGATTTATGGTTCCCTCTTTTTTTCTGCGCGTGCTTTACTTAATCTTATTTTAGTATATAGTCAAATTTTTCCATTATAATAGAAAAAAAACTCTTGATTATTGCTACATTCTATCAATTTCAATTGGTCAATAACGACAGAGTTACATCACACCCCTTCCCATAAAATTTTTTTTTATTGAAAAATAAAGAAAAGGGGTAAAGTGAATTCTTTTCAATATACATACTAGGATTAGGACTATGATACAAGTAATTCCTGACATCTGGTCGAAAGGAAATAGAAAATCTAAAGAGAGGCAAAAGGCTTTTCATAATTTTTTGGTTCTTTTTTACGACTTTTATAAAGCTAAATAGACAGATCTAAAAATTCATTTCGGATAATTGAACCTTCTCAAACTGTTTCTTTTTAAGAACCAAAAAGATTTGTGCCAAAACAACCGATCCTAAGAAGAACAAAAGTCCTTGGACACGTAATGGATCTTGAAGTACTATTTCCGCATCCCCCTGACCAAATCCACCCACATTAGGATTACTCGTTAATGGTTGATCGAGTTTAATGGATTCGCCCTCTGAAACAAGAAGTTCTAGGCCTCGAGGAATAATATCAATAACTTGGCGTCCATTCGATGCATCCACTATGGTTATTTCGTATCCCCCCTTTTCTTTTCGTAAAATTTTGCTTATTATCCCGCCTGCCGTAGCATTATAAACTGTATTGTTACTTTTGCTACCATCAGGATAAATCTGACCCCTTCCCCTGTTTCCGCCTACGTATATAGGATATTTTAAGAAGTGAACATCTTTATTAGTAGCAGGGTCTGGGGCAAGAATAGGAAAGGTTATTTCACTATATTTTTGACCGGGAACAGGACCTATCACAAGAATATTTTTATTATTGGGGCGATAATTCTGAAAAGACAGATTTCCTATCTTTTCTTTCATCTCGGGTGAAATACGATCAGGGGGGGCTAATTCAAACCCCTCCGGTAAAATAAGAACAGCTCCCACATTCAAAGCTCCTTTTTTACCATTAGCTAGAACTTGTTTTAGTTGCATATCATAAGGAATTTTAACAACAGCTTCAAATACAGTATCAGGAAGTACCGCTTGTGGAACCTCAATATCCACGGGCTTATTAGCTAAATGGCAATTGGCACATACAATACGCCCAGTTGCCTCTCGTGGATTTTCATAATTCTGCTGGGCAAAAATCGGATATGCACTTGAAATGGATGCCCAAGTTATTATATATATCATGAGTGAGACAGATATGGAGCGAGTAATCTCTTCCCTTATCCAAGAAAAGGTATTTCTAGTTTGCATGGTCCAATCATTTATCCCGAAAATTTCTACAATAAAGTTAGGTAGGTTGATAATATACTTCCCTAGCCACAATTCTGCTATTTACGTTTACTGAAAAAATAAAATTTTTTTGTTGAAATATACAAGTAATACCTCATGGGTAAAAAGAGTAAAGTAAATACGACTTTGATTTGGTTATGATGTATAAGGTAAGAAAGATTAGAATTGGATCAGTGAATCATTTTTTAGTCATTTATTGCATGATAAATCACTACAAGTGATGGAGATACACGATTTAAATAACGAAAGATCCAATATTTAAAAATAGTATCAAGAATGACTGGAAAGGTAGAAACTAGACCAGATAAAATTTGCTCATAATGAGCAAACCCAAAATCTTTGTAAATATAACCAATCATTAGTTCCCAACCGTGAGGCGAATGGAATCCGATACATAAATCAGTTAATAAAAGAATAGAAAAAGCTTTAATTGTATCACTTAAATTATATAGGAATTCTTGAACCCAAGAATTCAGAATAAAAAGCTTTTCCTTACCCCAAAAGGAATAACCACTTAGAATAACGAAAGATATTAGATTTGTCGAGAAGTGCAAGATTGTATGGATACGATACTCATTGTGTATCTTGATGAATTGGATCGTTTCTTTGTGGATTCCTAGACGAAATTGTTGTAAATCGGTTTCTGGGTATTCCTTTATCATTTCATCCAGTTGGAATAGTTCCTCTAATTGTATGAATTTTTCTAGAACACTTTTTTCTTGAATATCATTCAAAAAGGTTTCGCATTGTCTAGTATTCCACCAATTAGTAATCCAAGTTTTCAAACTTTTATTACAGCAGAGAGAGATCAACCAGGGCAAAAAGACTATAGATGTAAAATAAAAAAAAGGAATGAATTTTTTCTTTTTTGCCATTTTGAATCTGTGAATTGTTAATGAACCTGCCTCATTTGTTGATTCTATTTAGATCTAATATTTCTATCGAGCATGATTTTATATTATAATTCGAATAGAATGTATTCAGCCTATGAATCCATTTTCTCTTTTTCTTTTGATTCAATACTTAGTCTTTACTTTGAATCTATAAAGAATACAGAAATAGACTCAGAATACACTTCCAATTTGAATCAATAAAAATTTTTTGTTTCTAGGATGTTATTCCGACTTTTTTCGATCAATACTAAAAGAACGTTTTCAAATTTATATACGAAGAAACTCCTTTTCTATCAAATATATCAAAAAAAAAGAGCCTAAAAGAATAGATAAATGTTCAATCGAAAAAAAAAAATAAAGAAATTTTTTAGTGTTTTCTTCCTACTGCCAAAGCGTTTAGTCTTTTAAAATTAATTCATTTCAAAAAACTTCAATTGGTACACGCAAGAAGTAAGCCAATTCAGCAGCTTTTTGCTCAATTTCTCGTGTAGTAAAATTCTCATCAGTACGAATTAAAGGAATAGCCCCTTGACCTCGAATTTCCATATAAAGGACACGCCGAGCAGAAACACCCTCTTTAACTTCTATTCTGATGGACTGAATATCTTTCATAAGGAATCGTAAAAAGATGCGACGACTTTTTCCAGGAAATCCCCAACGAAAAATACGCACTATTCCTTCTTTTCGGTCGAAAAGATCATAACCACTACCCACATTCCACAAAATAGTGCACCACAAATAGCAACTAATAAAGAGACCTGCGATCCCATAGAAAGACATCACAATCCCTTGCGGAAAAAAAACGATTTGCTGAGACGGAAATAACGATATAAAATTTCTACCAAGATAACTGGAAGTTCCAACCAATAAGAATCCTAATGAACCTAAAAATAGTATAAAGGCCCAGAAGAAATTACTTGTTTTTCGAGACCCCGTTATAAATTCTATCCATATAGATTCTGATCGCCAACTCATATATATTAGATCCAGTTATACAATTTTTTGGAATTGAGAAAATATGACTTTCCTTTTTTTTTTTTCAAAGTGACTCTCATCAACTATTTTGTTGTGAACCTTTACCTTAGGAGTAATTCATAGAATTTTTTATATCTAAAATAATAACATCTCCTTCCTTTATATGATCCCCTATAGCTATATACATACAAATAAATATATTGACTTGAATTTCATACATCGGCCCGACGATGAGACTTTTTCAAAAGAGCGCAAATTTATTTACCCATATAATACGTTTACACATGCATAAGAGCTTTTTTTTATTTATGTTTGTAGGAATCTATGTGTTATACAATATTCTACCAAATGGGTCTTATCGAATCGAAGTTTTTAAAATAAAAAAGGAGTGATACGATTAGGTCTCATCCGATCTAAAAAATCTTATTTTTTTGAATATGAAGAAATAAAGAAGCCATTGCAAGTGCCGGAAAGACTAGGCCTACTAAAGGCACAAAAATAGAGGGTAAGTTGTTGAAAGTTGTCATAAAATGGGTACCTCAATTTAATATTTGTACCTGTTATTGTTATATTCTGAATTCTAAAGATATATTAGAATATCTTGTATTTTTATTATTTCTATTATATATATTATATAATTATACTTAAGTATCTTTAAGTAAATATATATCTAATACAAATATACAACCTAATCGAAATATATAGAATAGAACCTAATAGAAAAAAAATAGGTACAAGAAGCGCCAAAAGAAATAAATGGACTTATTCATCTTTCAAAATAAACAAAATAAAATAGATGTATCATAATCCCTATGATTCTTTTTGTTCTTTTTGTCTTCTATTTCTATGTAGTGATTAAAAAATAAAAATTTTTATTGCATTACAAATTTCTACACAATTTTTTAGAATCTGATCCAAAAACAGGGAGTTTTCGGGAAATGCAAAAAGATGGAAGACTCTCTATATATCTGTATATATCTCTATTTGAGATATCTATACATATGCAAGCAAGAGAGGAAAATGAACTTTGTTTTATTTGTCTAGTCGAATTTGAACTTCCCGAAAGAAAAAAATTCACTTTTTTATCTTGTTGATAGAGGTTTACTGAGTAGTAAACATAAAAAAAAATGATTCTAAATAAAAATGCATTTTTCAGGGTTTTCGTTTAATTCTGATAAGCTAACTGTTATATTTGATTTAATTTTTGTTCAAAGGAAAAAAAGCATGGAGCTGAAATAACTCACTCAGAACACCTTTTAAAGTATTACGTGGTACAATTGCATCCAACAAGCCCTTACGTAATAAAGATTCAGCCGCCTGTGAACCTTCAGGCATGGCTTTTTTCAATGTTTGTTCAATTACTCTTTTACCCGCAAATGCAATATAGGCATAGGGTTCGGCAATAATAATATCCCCCAACATACCAAAACTAGCTGTCACCCCACCGGTAGTAGGAGATGTAAGAATTGATATATAGAATAACTTTTTACTTGATTGATAATCACATAAAACCGCAGAAATTTTAGCCATTTGCATCAAACTTAAACTTCCTTCTTGCATTCGTGCTCCTCCGGAAGAACACACTAAAATAAGAGGTAAACGTTGATTGGTAGCATACTCAACCAAACGAGTTATTTTTTCGCCTACTACGGATCCCATACTACCTCCCAGAAACTGAAAATCC